TCTTTCATTTTCTTTTAATGAATTTCCTATTCTATTTATTTTATTCTATTATTTAGTATTATTTATTTAGTATTATTTATATTTCATTTATTTATATTTATATATTTAATTTAATTATAAATTAATATTCTATTGAATTTAATAACAGGAGACTATAAATCAAAGTCTCTTTCTTGCATCCATTTTACATTCCATTATCGGAACAAAAATATCATATGTATCCATAAATATTTGTTACATGAAACCACGATCTGATAGATATCTATCTAAATATATAAAATATATAATATACATTATAAATTATAAAACATACATATGATAAAATAGAAAGTGATTTTGTCTTGTGTGCTGGAATCAAAGAAAGATATTTTAAACGCCTCTTATTCTTATGTTGTGCTTGGAATAAATCTTTCGCTGTAAAGTAAGGGAATAGCATTGCTATATAACATCTAGAAACAAGAAGATTTAATCGGAAATATCGACAGATTCCCGCGTAATCCAAAGAAATATGAAAATGAAAAAAAAAGATCCACTCTTCCAATTTTATCTCTATCGAGTTTTAATATCAGAATAGTGGATATAGTTATGATTCAATGGGTTAGGTCCACTTACTTTTTCTTTTGTTGATTTCTAATTTAATTGATTTGATTGGAATAATAGAACAAAGTAATAGGAATATTTGGAGATTCAAGTAGACAACTTAGAATTATTCATTATAAACTTATCATTATAATATTTATAACAATATAATAAACATGATAACAAATGTTCAACTTTATAACTATAATTACTATAACTTCACTTCATTAGTATTTAATATAATTTCAATATTAAAATTATATTCCATTTTATGGTTTGTTACTTTTTTATTACAAATGACAACAATATCTCTATAAATAGGAATACTACCGCTGGAGTTTTATGAAAAAACCAAAGCCCCTTATCGGATTTGAACCGATGACTTACGCCTTACCATGGCGTTACTCTACCACTGAGTTAAAGGGGCCCGTTTACGTCAATTCCTGACCGCTAGTTACTATGAGTTTAGTGTATATACTTATTATATGTTATATGTCTATAGACATAGTAATAGATATATCTTAAACGCATAGTGGTTCGTTCAGGAACGCTCAATTTGATTGACCTAGTAAGTATAGGTAAAAAAAAGGTTTATTGATATTGTATTTGATAAATATTAATGTAATGCATTGTTTCCAGACCGACCCACCCTAATTTCCATTATTTTCCATTATAACGAAATTCATTTGATTAATACATGTACCTACCAATTCAACATAGATTCGAAATATTTTATCGAAGGCAATCGTTGATAAAGAGATTCGGCCTGTCCTCTGAACCAAAAAAAATTAGAGAAAAAAATTCAATAACTTATTGATCCCTCTTCCCCTATTTTCAAATTTATCGTTTTTTTTTTTTTTATTTGAATTTCCTGTCTTAGTGTGAGGTAGAAATATGCCCGCCTAATCTTAACAATGAGTGAATCAATGAATGAAAGCGGAAGAATGGAGTTTAATCCCCCTTTCTGGTAGACAAATTACTCACCGAAAAGTACTATCCTTTGTATTGAGTCATACCATTCCCATTCTATTATATTGACAATTTCAAAAAACTATTCATACTATGAGCATAGTATGATGGCGGTCGGGCAAGTATGCCCCCATCGTCTAGTGGTTCAGGACATCTCTCTTTCAAGGAGGCAGCGGGGATTCGACTTCCCCTGGGGGTAGGGTACTGCGAAAGGAAGTTGATCATGGATTATCAATAAGCCTGAAATTGATTCTTCCTGGGTCGATGCCCGAGCGGTTAATGGGGACGGACTGTAAATTCGTTGGCAATATGTCTACGCTGGTTCAAATCCAGCTCGGCCCAATAATTCGCCGATCTGCCATGAAACGATATAACCCATTTGTTGGTTTCCCGAAATGCTCGATCCCAATAGTAAAAAAAAAAAGTCAAATTTTTTGATATATCTCTGCCACTATTTATTTACTCTATTTAAATTGAATTTATTTGAATTTATTTTTTTTTCCAACCAATTATGATTTTTCTAATGATCTAGATTCATATCTGGATCGGTAAGTGTAAAGGCTAAGGACAAGAGTAAAATAAAGAAAAAAGAACTTTTTCATTGAAAGATTGATTATCCAATTGATTTGGCAATAACGAAAAGATTATTAGTAATCCATGCCGCTTTCGCTAAGGTGCATATCCATATGGATATCAATATATCACTCACTTCTCTATTCCAACATGGCAATTCTAATCGAAAATCTAAGTCGAAAGGGTTTGAATGAAATCATTAAGAATAGGTATACTGTACACTTTATTTTATTATGTTATTTCCCTGGGATTGTAGTTCAATTGGTCAGAGCACCGCCCTGTCAAGGCGGAAGCTGCGGGTTCGAGCCCCGTCAGTCCCGACGGATCCAAATCCAATAAAAAAATACATCAATTCGTCTCTCCATTTTTCTGTGAAAGGGGGTACAAATAGCAGAATTGCATTACCAGCGGGATCCCTCTTATTTTTTTTTTTCATTTCGATTCAATTGTTTGTTTGGGTTTGGTTAAAATCAATGGTAAGGTAAGTGTAAAGGCGGTTAGATGATACTTCATCAGATGGTTGTACAAGGATCAGATGATTGTCCAAGGAAGGCGGTAAGTTATAGAAAAGAATGATAAATAAAAAGATAAATTAATTTAAAGGAATTTTTGATTGGATCAGGAATCAACCTTTGAATTCGGTATGGATAAAAGATCTTCCTATGTTATACTATTCAATTCTTGACGATGAATCGATTTGATAGCCCAGATATTGTTATTCATGATATTGATCGATTCGATTACATCGAGACGTAATTCATCCCATTGAATTTACAGACGAAAGATTTATCATCTCTATGGGATTAAATCCCGAGTTATTGCCAATTAAAGAAAAATGAAACGATGAAATTATGGAAGTAAATATTCTTGCATTTATTGCTACTGCACTGTTCATTCTAGTTCCTACTGCTTTTTTACTTATAATATACGTAAAAACAGTAAGTCAGAGCGATTAATTTGAATTAAACTTGACTTTTTAGTTCTTATCAATGATTGAAGAAAAGAAATAAAACGAAAAAGATTCAAATTTCGCGTCTTAAATGAATGAAATGAGCGAAATAGAATCAGCAGTGTTCTATGAGAGACGATAGTATGGTAGAAAGAAAAATATGAATCTTTCTACCATACTATCTAGTATTGTTATTGTACTGTATAAAGTTTACTGTATGAAGATACAGGTTAATTTAATATATATTAATCTACATTATTATCTTCATATATATAGCTATCAATTCCATCTATATAATTACATAGTGTCGTGTCCCAATTCTATTTCTTCATCTAGTTCTATTTGATTTGTGTTGATTCCAATTAATAATCTGAAATAATCGAAAGACAGCTCTTATTCTTACGATTCTAATTCCTGTATTTCGGATTATTTTTAATATGAATCCCGATATCCATTGAAAGAAAGAATAAAATCAATGAAGGAGAAAAGGGTATGGGTAAAATAAAAGCAAGTAATCTTTTTGTTAGCATTCCGACAAAGAAGTAATTGATTGAGCAGTTGACATAGGATCCGGGGGGTTCCGTGGGAACTTCTTCGGATTTCGAAAAGGATTAGTAAACCTCACCGATTTTAACGTTTGAACCATGATATGAAATGAGTTCAATAAAGCAAGCACAGCCTAAATAAAATTTATAAAATAATAAACCACATAATAAAACAAGCGGTAAGTGCGCAATATGTGACTCGCCCAAGACAATGTTTTATTATGTGTAGTTGTAGTATCTCGTTGGACAACCACTATGTTGTTTCCCATAAGGGTATCCATGTAATAACAGATTTCTTTTTTCTTTGAACAGTAAAGGGAAAAACAAAAAAAGGTTCCGTTCTTCCCCATTTCCCATATATAACTTTGGTAAGAGTCGGTTCATCGAAATAGAAAAGTTATGAAGAATACGGTTGGAATCAATTCCCTACCATTTGTATTCCTTTCGAAATACAAACAGTGAAATTTAAATAAAAAAAAAAAAAGGCTTTGCAGAAAGATCTATAAAAAAAATTGATACAGTTTGATTCCTAAATTCAATTAGTAGTACTTCTAGAGTCCACTTCTGCCCCATACTACAAGTGAAAGGGAAAATGTAAAGACTACCATTACAGCAGCCCAAGCGAGACTTACTATATCCATGTGAATTATGTCCTCTAGCTCTATGAATATGAAGGAATTATTCAATTACTGTTCACTAATAATAAAAAAATCATTGGCGCAGAGTCAACGGGGGGTTCTAACCCAACACTGTTGATGAAACAATCCAATAAATCCAATTATAACACGTTCTTATAATTATAAGATTTCTTGTATAATCGGAAAACATTAAGCACCAGCAAAATACGCGGAGACAGCCTTAGCCTTTGAAGTATCAAAGGAATGTTACTAACATGTAGTAATTAATAATAAAACCTATTCTTTCTTTTGGTGCCCTTCATTTTATTAAGTAAAAAGTATAAAAATATAGAATCAAGATAGATCACTATCTAGGGCATACCCCTATTTTTTTCTTTCCCATTTTTCCCATTTGATCTACGTCTCCTATTGGCTCTATGAAACAATCGAAGACGTCCTATTACGTTCTTGATTAGCGATTAAAGTAAAAATTTCTTTTTGTACTTTATTCATAATTTCTATTTTTCAATTTATATTATAAATAAATCTAAGTTCAATATAAGTAAAAGATTTAAAAATATTTATATATTCTTTATATATTCAAATAAATACAAATAAATAAATACATATATAAATAAGTCAAAGCCAATTATCCATTCAATCTAATTAATATTGAATGAATCCTGGAGTACTCAAAGACTTTCATGAGTATGTATACAAGGTATCTTCCGACCTTTCCGCAACTAAAAATTTCATTAGATTCCCCGT